AGTAAGTAGTGGAAGGGCTATTGCGACCTCGCCGTTCCTATTGGAGTAGTTACTGACTGGGCCTTGAATTCAGCGGGAGGTAATATCTAACTAATTAGTAGTTAGTAATAGCGCAATAGAGTTTGTATACAAACTCAAAAAAGTCTCTGAGTACTCCGGTATTGGATTTATTGGATTGGTTCATTCAATTAATAGTCCGAAAAATTTTTGACTCTGTACCATGGATTTCACTATTATTAGTAAACAATAATGGAATAATTCCTTCATATTCATAGAAATAGGGGACATGATTCACATGGATATTGTAAGTCTCGCTTGGGCTGCTTTAATGGTAGTTTTTACATTTTCTCTTTCACTTGTAGTATGGGGAAGAAGTGGACTCTAGAAATACGACTTAATTTGAGTTGATAAAAAAAACTGTATTGTATCGTTTGTTTTATAGATCGCTCCACAAAGTGTTTTTAAAGATAATAATGTCAATAAAACAGCTATTTCAAAATTCCCATCTTTCTTTTTCGAACGGAGATATAGATGATAGGAAATTTATTTCAAACGAATTTCTATTTGAAATAATCCGAAATCGAAGAATTCGAGTTGTAAAATAAACGTAAGAGTTGTCTTTCGATTATTTCGGATTGATCAGAATCAATAAAAATGGATCAAATAGATGTAGCAAAAAAATAGAAGTGGGGTCGCTATGTACATAACATATATGAAGATACATATTGTGGATTGATCGATATTCAATTAAGTCTGTATCTTTATTTAAGCTTATAGTACAACTTCCTACCCGAAAAAAAAAACACTAATAGATTAGATAGTATGGTAGAAAGATTCATATGAATCTTTCTACCATACTATCTAATCTCATCGAATATTGTGGATTCTAGCCTGCTCATTTCAATTAAGAAACGAAATTTGAATCCTTTTTTTTCTTTCCATTTTTCAATCATTGATAAAGAACTACGAAGTCAAGTTTCATTCAAATTAATTATTTTGGCTGACCGTTTTTACATAGATAATAAGTAAAAAAGCAGTAGGAACTAGAATGAATAGTGCAGTAGCAATAAATGCGAGAATATTTACTTCCATAATCTCATTGTTTTTTTACTTCGCATTAACTCGGGATTTAATCCCATAGAGATGATAAAAATTTTACCTGTAAATTTTAATTCAATGGGATGAATTACATCTTGATGATATTGAATCAAATTAATATCATGAATAACAATATCTGAACTATCATATAAATTCGCTGTCGCGAATTGAATAGTATAACATAGGAAGCTCTTTTATCCATACTGAATCCAAAAAAAGAAAAATGGAATTTGTCAGCTAATCAAGAATTCCCTTATTGATCATTCTTTTTTATTCTTTTTTCCATAACCCGCCATCTTCCTTCTACTATCAATCATCTAGTTTCGCTTTCCCACTTCCATTGGTTACAAAACCTCCTAAACAATAAATAAAAAAATAGAAAGAAAATGGAAAAAGTCGTTAAGGTGGTTAAGTTCGAAAATCCCTTTTCATTTTCTTTTTCTTCCAAGAAAAGTGTGAAAACGAGTAGTCCTGGTACAAAAAATGGAATATTCCATCAAATTCATTATTTTTTTGATAGAACTTTTACTTTAAACTTTACTAAAATCACAAACAAAATTCTTATTTCTTATTTTTATTTATTAAAATAAGAAATAAATTAAGAAGGAAAGAAAAAGAGAGTCTTCATTCTTTATTACAAAGGGTCTAACAACGCATATATGAAAAATTCAACGTGAAAGTGTGTATTGTACAAGAAACAAATTCCATTTGAGCATGTACTCCCGAGAAGCATATGGAATTCTATAGAAGAATTCCTATTGAAAGTCAAATTCTATTGTCGTCCTTTTCCCAAAAAGTGGAAAGATGAATTGATATATTTATTGATTATTGAATCCGTCGGGACTGACGGGGCTCGAACCCGCAACTTCCGCCTTGACAGGGCGGTGCTCTAACCAATTGAACTACAATCCCCGGGAACTCAAGCAGACAGTATCCATATTTTTTATGATTTGACTCAAAACTTTTAACGACACGAATTACTAGTAAATTTTACTTATTTCAAATGAGAATAAATCTTTCAATAAAGAAAAATTCTTTATTGAAAGATTTATTCTTAAAGATCCTAATATGAATCTAGATCATTATTAGGATCAAAATTTCCATTTCCTGGAATAAAAAAATAGGGTATATAGCAGAAAATTAGATTCTTTTATTACGCGTATCAGCCGTTTTAGGAAAACAAATATCTTCATCTCATAATGGATGAGCGAATTGTTGGGCCGAGCTGGATTTGAACCAGCGTAGACATATTGCCAACGAATTTACAGTCCGTCCCCATTAACCGCTCGGGCATCGACCCAGGAAGAAGCAATTAAATTTTAGTCTTATTGATAATCTATGATCAACTTCCTTTTGTAGTACCCTACCCCCAGGGGAAGTCGAATCCCCGTTGTCTCCTTGA